GAAATCCGTTTTGGATAAAAAAAAAGAAAAAAAAAAATTGATTAGGAGTTGTGAAACAATAAAAGTTAAAGTGTGTGGATAAACGAAAAGATGAGAGAAAGAGAGAAAAAAATACCAATGATATAGAATTCCAATATGTAGGGTCTATGATTCATTTTCATAAAGGAAAATGTAATAAAGCATTAATACTGAATTGATCCCTAATTAAACAAAATTTTTCTATTAAGAACAAACAAATAAGAACAAAAAAATCACGAGCCCTGGGTCAATAAAAACTGAGAAGATTGACTCAAGATCAAATTTCATTTAAGAGCTCCGTTGTAGAATTCAGACCTAACCATTAATCGCGAAACGGTGGGAACGACAGAACCCGTGAGTGCATAAGATTCTATTGAAAACGAATCCTAATGATTCATTGGGTAGGATGGCGGAACGAACCAGGAACCAATTCATTTATTCTGAAAAGTCATGGCATAAACTAATCTTATAAAACTGAATTAACTGAATTAAAAGAGTAAATATTCGCCCGCGAAAATTTTTATTTTTTGGATTTCGAAATTTTAGGCAATCCGATATAATAATATAATAAAAGGCAAAACAAAATAACGATTTGTCATAACCTTCTAATAAATAAGAAAACGAAATTTTCTATAAATAGAAATCAAATACATGTTTACTTCATCAAATAAAGATATCCAAATTGATAATAGATTATCAAAATCAAAGACTCTCATGCTTCAATACAATATATTTAATCAATATTTTATTGATTAAATACATGTATATTATTTTATAATCGTTTCCTTCGCGAGGAGCTGGATGAGAAGAAACTCTCATGTCCGGTTCTGTAGTAGAGATGGAATTAATAAAAAACCCTCAACTATAACCCCAAAAGAACCCGATTCCGTAAACACCATAGAGGAAGAATGAAAGGAATATCTTATCGAGGTAATCGTATTTGCTTCGGTAGATATGCTCTTCAAGCACTTGAACCCGCTTGGATCACATCTAGACAAATAGAAGCAGGGCGACGAGCAATGACACGAAACGCACGCCGCGGCGGAAAAATATGGGTACGTATATTTCCAGACAAACCGGTTACAGTAAGACCTACAGAAACCCGTATGGGCTCGGGAAAAGGATCTCCCGAATATTGGGTAGCTGTCGTTAAACCAGGTAGAATCCTTTATGAAATGAGTGGGGTAGCCGAAAATATAGCCAGAAAGGCTATTTCAATAGCGGCTTCCAAAATGCCTATACGAACTCAATTCATTATTTCAGGATAGAGATGTAGAACCAAAAGAAAAAGGTTTTTGGATGAAAAAAAACAATTGCAGGTTTCTTTTTTTGTTTTGAACAAACAACATTTCTTTTTTTTTTACTTCGCCCTTTGCTTTGCATTGAAAAAACAGATAAAAAATGATATGATTCAACCTCAAACCCAATTGAATGTAGCGGATAACAGCGGAGCCAGAAAATTGATGTGTATTCGAATCATAGGAGCTAGTAATCGCCGATATGCTCATATTGGTGACGTTATTGTTGCTGTAATCAAGGAAGCAATACCAAATACACCGCTAGAAAGATCCGAAGTAATCAGAGCTGTAATTGTACGTACTTGTAAAGAACTCAAACGCGACAACGGTATGATAATACGATATGATGACAATGCTGCTGTTGTTATTGATCAAGAAGGAAATCCAAAAGGAACTCGAATTTTTGGCGCAATTGCCCGGGAATTAAGACAATTAAATTTCACTAAAATAGTTTCGTTAGCACCTGAAGTATTATAAGATGAGACCCTAATACAGTTTTTATTTTATAGTATTTGAATGAAATTAATTTAGTAGATTTAGTAGATTGTTTGTGTCTCATGTATATGCCTTTAATTTTCTAATTAAGAAAAAAAAAAAAAGAGCATGTTGATTATATCCAAATTCGGGGACAACCAAAACCTTCATTTATTATGAGTAAAGACACTATTGCTAATATACTAACCTCTATACGAAATGCTGACATGAATAAAAAAAGAACAGTTCGAATACCATATACTAATATCACTGAAAATATTGTTAAAATCCTTTTACGAGAAGGTTTTATTGAAAATATGAGGAAACATCAGGAGAACAACAAATACTTTTTGGTTTTAACCCTACGACATAGAAGGAATAGGAAAGGGCCATCTAGAACTGTTTTAAATTTAAAACGTATCAGTCGACCTGGTCTACGAATCTATTCCAACTATCAACGAATCCCTAGAATTTTAGGCGGGATGGGGATTGTAATTATTTCTACTTCACGGGGTATAATGACAGGCAGAGAGGCTCGACTAGAAGGAATTGGTGGAGAAATTTTGTGCTATATATGGTAATCTTTCTTTTCTGATATCCGAATTATATAAAGAACTTTCCTATTTCATATTTGTGAAAAAAAAAAAGAAATAGAGAAAGGATGGTTTTCGAATATTACGCTTCTTAGTTAATCCCTCAAGTGAAAGAAC